TCAATTCGATGTTGTCTAACGAGGAGTTAGAACACAGGTGTGGGCTAAGTAAATCAATGGAAAGTCTTGGTCCTATTGGAAATACCAGTGGAAGTGAAGACCCCGTTCGAAATGATACAGATAAAAACATTCATAGTTGGAGTGATAGTGACAGTTCGAGTTGCAATAATGTTGATCCTTTTTTCGGTGTCAGGGACATTCGGAGTTTCATTTCTGATGACACTTTTTTAGTTAGGGATAGTAATGGGGACAGTTATTCCATATATTTTGATATTGAAAATCAGATTTTTGAGATTGACAATGATCATTCTTTTCTGAGTGAACTAGAAAGTTATTTTTCTAGTTATCTGAATTCTAGTTATATGAATAATGGATCTAAGAGTGACAATCCCTACTACGATCGTTACATGTATGATACTAAATATAGTTGGAATAATCACATTAATAGTTGCATTGACAGTTATCTTCGTTATGAAATCAGTATTGATAGTTACATTTTAAGTGGTAGCGACAATTACAGTGACAGTTACATTTATAGTTACATTTGTAGTGAAAGTGTAAATAGTAGTGACAGCGGGAGTTCCAGTATAAGAACTAGCACGAATGGTAGTGATTTAAATATAAGAGGAAGATATAATGATCTCGATATAAATAAAAAATACAGGCATTTGTGGGTTCAATGCGAAAATTGTTATGGATTAAATTATAAGAAATTTTTTAGGTCAAAAATGCATATTTGTGAACAATGTGGATATCATTTGAAAATGAGTAGTTCAGATAGAATAGAACTTTCGATTGATCCGGGTACTTGGGATCCTATGGATGAAGACATGGTCTCTATAGACCCGATTGAATTTCATTCGGAGGAGGAACCTTATAAAGATCGTATCGATTCTTATCAAAGAAAGACAGGATTAACTGAGGCTGTTCAAACAGGAATAGGTCGACTAAATGGTATTCCCATAGCAATTGGGGTTATGGATTTTCAGTTCATGGGGGGCAGTATGGGATCCGTAGTAGGCGAGAAAATCACCCGTTTGATCGAGTATGCTACTAATAGATCTCTACCTCTTATTATAGTGTGTGCTTCCGGAGGGGCACGCATGCAAGAAGGAAGTTTGAGCTTGATGCAAATGGCTAAAATATCTTCCGCTTCATATGATTATCAATCAAATAAAAAGTTATTTTATGTTTCAATCCTTACATCTCCTACAACCGGTGGGGTGACAGCTAGTTTTGGTATGTTGGGGGATATCATTATTGCTGAACCCAATGCCTACATTGCATTTGCGGGTAAAAGAGTAATTGAACAAACATTGAATAAGACAGTACCTGATGGTTCACAAGCGGCTGAGTATTTATTTCATAAGGGTTTATTCGATCCAATCGTACCGCGTAATCCTTTAAAAGGCGTTCTGAGTGAGTTATTTCAGCTCCACGGTTTCTTTCCCTTGAATCAAAATTCAATCAAGTAGAGGATTGAGTTCAGTTATTTTTTTGTGGTGAACAAGTATTTACTTTATCGGAATCAAAGTAAAATAAGAAATATGGAGTTTTCTTTGGTGACATAAGATCTAATTGTAGGAAGAATCCGAAGTTTTGGATAATTACTTTTTGTTTTTTCCTCCATATTTTTGTTTTTTTACTTTTTTATCTATATTCATGATTAGTAATCAGGAACACTCTATCAACAGGATAAAAGAGTGAATTCTTCTGTCCGCTAAATTAGGAAAATAAAAAGAATTTCATGTTCCTTTCTTACGTATGTACGTATGTATATATAATTCAAATATAGAAAATATAGAATAGAAGTCTTGCATATTTCTATATTTCCCGAGAACCCTTTACTAAGAATTCCTGTTCGATAGGATTCTAACGAATCTTTGGGGAATTCGTAAGAAACTCTTTCTTTATTAGAAGATAAGAACAAGAGAACAAGAATAATAAAGTGGATTATCATATATATATTTCATGTAGAAAGGTGAATAAGTACATTTATTTAGTTCTACATTCCTTGCACTTATTATATACTTATAATAGATATACTTATCATAAGATATCTTTATAACATATCTTTATAACAGGTACAAATATTAAATCGAGGTACCCATTCTATGACAACTTTCAACTTACCCTCTATTTTTGTGCCTTTAGTGGGCCTAGTATTTCCGGCAATTGCAATGGCTTCTTTATCTCTTCATGTTCAAAAAAACAAGATTGTCTAGATCCGATGGGACCAAATCTCATCCCTTTTTTTTTCAAGACTTGGGCTTGGATCATAATACGGATATACATTTAGTTGAATATGGTACAACATCTGTCTTCCTCCGAACACAAATGAAAGCGCTCTTACACATGCGGAAACATGATATATGGATAAATGCATTATAGCTATTTTAAAATGGATCAGCAGATGTCTGAAATGGAAAGTCAACGTATCTATATGTATGTAGATATCCATAGTGGGATCATATGAAGCGGATGCTCTTATTTTAGATCTAAGCAATTCGATGAATTACTCCTAATGGTTTACACCATAATAGTGCTAGTTGATGAGAGTTACCTCGGGAACAAAAAAAGTAAAACGGCTTTGGGTTATTCTTTCAATTACAATAAAATGCAACTGAATCTAGTATGAGTTGGCAATCAGAACGTATATGGATAGAACTTATAACGGGGTCTCGAAAAACAAGTAATTTCTGCTGGGCCTTTATCCTTTTTTTAGGTTCACTAGGATTCTTATTGGTTGGAACTTCCAGTTATCTTGGTAGGAATCTGATATCTTTATTTCCGTCTCAGCAAATCTTTTTTTTTCCCCAAGGAATCGTGATGTCTTTCTATGGGATTGCAGGTCTATTCATTAGTTCCTATTTGTGGTGCACAATTGCGTGGAATGTAGGTAGTGGTTATGATCGATTCGATAGAAAAGAAGGACTTGTGTGTATTTTTCGTTGGGGATTTCCTGGAATAAATCGTCGCATCTTCCTCCGATTCCTTATGAGAGATATCCAATCGATAAGAATAGAAGTTCAAGAGGGTCTTTATCCTCGTCGTGTCCTTTATATGGAAATCAGAGGCCAGGGAGCCATTCCCTTGACTCGTACTGATGAGAATTTGACTCCACGAGAAATTGAACAAAAAGCTGCGGAATTAGCCTATTTCTTGCGCGTACCAATTGAAGTATTTTGAAATGAACTAAAGAATGAATCCTTTCTCAGCATGAGGGAAAGCACTCAAGAATCCTCTTTTTTATATTTTATATAACATAACTTAACAACATAACTTAACTTAAGTTTCTTCAGAACGCTCATTCGAGCCAAAGCAGACGTATACGGAACAACCCTAAAAGCAGTTTTTGTCCACCAAAATGCTTTTTTATGCGTATGGAAATAAACTCAACTTAACAAAACAAGTAACAAGTCTAATAAGTATGGATTCATTACATATATCAGAATAGTTCAGAATAAAGAATTCCTCTTTTTAGGTCCAATATTTTGAATTGATACGGTAGATACAAATAGATCATATCTTGTAAATTCTCTCTCTTTTCTTTTGTCAATCGACGTTTCTTTTTATCTTATCTTTTGCTCCTTGATGACCAAACGATTGGATCTCTTATAACTATCCAATTTCTCTCTTGTTTTGCCACCCATTTTTTATTTGATTATCACATTACTATTCTTCAGAAATTTCCCTCAATTATTCCGGGTTTATGGGTAGCCAATGAAACTTTTCGAAATATTTGATCTAAGAGGAGTTCTTTCGTCTCGAAATCCGAATAATATTCATTACTTGAAGTGGCTCTTTCGGGCATTCATCAAAAGGATGTAATTGCTTCGAATTTGACCAATTGAGATATCTGGAAACATTATTTTATTATTTCTTCATTCGAAGCGGACCCTTATTCTATTTCTATATTCTTTCTAGATCCAAGGACTAACTAATTAATTACAAAGAAAAAAACAGGGAATAGATCCATAGGTTCGATACCTTGTTATATAACTCATGCTTCATAGAAATATTAGATCGGATAGAGTCGACGAATGAGGTGGGTTTATTAACAATTCACAGATGAAAAATGGCAAAAAAGAAAGCATTCACTCCCCTCCCATATCTTGCATCTATAGTATTTTTGCCCTGGTGGATCTCTTTCTCATTTAATAAAAGTTTGGAATCTTGGGTTACTAATTGGTGGAATACTAGGCAATCCGAAACTTTTTTGAATGATATTCAAGAGAAGAACATTCTAGAAAAATTCATAGAATTAGAAGAACTACTCCTGTTGGACGAAATGATAAAGGAATACCCGGAGACACATATACATAAGCTTCGTATAGGAATCCACAAAGAAACGATCCAATTGGTCAAGATGCACAATGAGGGTCATATCCATACGATTTTGCACTTCTCGACAAATATAATATGTTTCGCTATTCTAAGTGGTTATTCTATTCTGGGTAATGAAGAACTTTTCATTCTTAATTCTTGGATTCAGGAATTCCTATATAACTTAAGCGACACAATAAAAGCTTTTTCTATTCTTTTATTAACTGATTTATGTATCGGATTCCACTCGCCCCATGGTTGGGAACTAATGATTGGCTCTTTCTACAAAGATTTTGGATTTGCTCATAACGATCAAATTATATCTGGTCTTGTTTCCACCTTTCCAGTCATTCTAGATACAATTTTTAAATATTGGATCTTCCGTTATTTAAATCGTGTATCTCCGTCACTTGTAGTGATTTATCATTCAATGAATGACTGAAGAATGATCCACTGATATTAATCCAATCATAATCTTTGTTACTTTGTACATAAACAAAGCATTCAAAATCTTACTAACTATTTTATTTATATTCTATTTTTACCCATCCAGCGGATTACTCCTATATTCCAGTAATATTATTCCAGATACGATAGCAGAATCGTGGATAGGGAACTATACTAGCGACCTACCTAATTTATTGTAGAAATTTTCGGGATCAACGATTGGACCA